TAGATGGATATGGAATGTATGAAATACATATGAACGGAGGAATAAAAAGAATTTTATACTCAAATTATAATTTGCAACAGATACAACTGGAAAAGAATTGAGAAATTTCACTTAACTTAGACTTATAAAATTTTGTATAGAATAGCAAAACAAAAAGTGATTCAATTTCTACCATTATTATGATATTACATATTCCAATACGATTGAATACCAGTAAAATAAATGGATTCGGGATTTAATCTTTCGATGAGATAAAGAACCAATAATCAGAAACAATATAAAGTTGATTTTTTTTAGTACTTAGTTTTTTCGTGGATTTCATTGTTTAGTTCAAAAAAAAACATAGAAGAAATCTATTTTTATCTATTTTTTTAATCGAGTTCATATAATACGATTGAAGTGCATAAGAAGGTTTGTTTATTAAACATACGCAGACATAACTATAACTATCTATAGTTATACGTCTCTTCTTTTACTGCAGTTCTATTTTGGACAGCGCATGTCATGCTCTATCAAAATTTCTATTCAATGAAAAATTGAATAGAAATTTTCTTATAGGAATCATAGACAGATAAGATAGCAGATTAGATATCTGTGTAAAATTTTATGTTCTAGGGTTTACATATACTCATAATTGTTGTTATAATTGAAATTGAGAAGAATTTTTTTATTGAAAAGAATCAATACTGATCGGTTATGTATCAATTTTATTATATAATTAGGATTAGGGAAATACTATTTTAGATTCAAATCCAAGAATTGTTCATGAATTCACAGTCAAGTCAATAGTTAATGGTTCCAATTTGTCCTTAATTTTGGCTTTTGTGGCTGAAAATTCATTTTTCATTTCAATAGACAATAGAAAGGGGAAAGAATTTAGAATTTAGATAGTGTATGTTTTGAGATACTATAAAAAAAATTAATCGAAAAAATAGATCCAATCGGAAGGATTTCTTTTTAGGAAAGGGATTAATAAAAATGGAATTCAAGATGCAAGTACAAAAAAAAAGAGGGGGGATATTTTCGTCTATTTTGTGTTGCCTTGGCGGCATGGCCGAGTGGTAAGGCGGGGGACTGCAAATCCTTTTTCCCCAGTTCAAATCCGGGTGTCGCCTGATCAACAAAAGGTGCAAAATGCTTTATTCCCTTTTGCTGATATAACTTGTCGAACTTTCCCCCAACAGAAGCACGCGAAGGAAAGGACATCTTGATACTTCCTTGATTCTAAACATCGGAAAATTCTGTTCTCTAAAGTGCTGTAAATTCTTGCATCTAGGATTCGGGGAAAGTTTATAGTGGTGAAAGGGAATCGGTAAATCTTGATATAATAGTCCTTCCACTACTAAGGTCTTTTGTATACAAACTCATGAGAATTCCTGAGTACTCAGGAATTCAATCAATCAAATAGTGATTGAATAGATAATTGGCCTTTACTTATACATATCTATTTTTTTCTTACATTTTAGTAACACTTTTTTGATACTTCCAAGGGTCTTGCTGCCTATTTTGTTTTTGTTTGTACTAAAAGTTTTTCGATTCTATTAGCAATCATATAAGCACTTCTTAGAATTAATTGGATTTTTTGGATTGTTTCATCAATATATTGAACAGAATCTTTTTTTTTTGACTCTGCGCCAGCGATTCTACTATTATTAGTGAACAATAATGGAAAAATTCCTTCATATTCATAGAGATAGAGGACATAATTCACATGGATATAGTAAGTCTCGCTTGGGCTGCTTTAATGGTAGTCTTTACATTTTCCCTTTCACTCGTAGTATGGGGAAGAAGTGGACTCTAGGGGTACTACTAATTGAGTTGAGAAATCAAACTGTATCAATTGTTTTATAGATCGTTTTGCAAAGATTTTTGAATTTAATTGTTTCAATTTCATTTAATTTAATTATTTAATTCAATTTCTAAATTCTTACAAATTTAGAAATTGAATTAAAAATATCTTCAATCCAAAATTATATTGGATTCGAGTGAAGTAATATATTCTATGAATAGAATAATATATGAATAATACCCTTTTAATCATAATTAAACAAATATTTCAATGATTCTCGTGTTCATATTTTGAAAGTAAAGGGAATACAAATGATAGGAAATTTATTCCAACAAAATTCTTCCTAAATTATCTATTTTGAGAAACTGGTTCTTACCAGAGTTATATATGAACAATGAAGAAGAGCGAACCCCCCCTTTTTTTTTTTTTGTTTGCCTCTTTCCTGTTCAAATTCAAAGAGAAAAGAGAGAAAAGAAAGTAGTTCTTTTATTAAATATCAAATATTAAAAGTGATTAAATTAAAGTGATTAAATTAAGTGAATTTTCTATGAGAAATAAGATAGACATAGTGATTCTCCAATGAGATACTATGCATACTAAGATATTTTCTTGCTTCGTGCTTTTAATCTTAATTTAGTATTTTTTTTATTATTTTAGAAATTGGATTTATGCTATACCTTATTGACTTGACTCATTTCATATCATGATTCAAAGGTTAAAAATCGGCAGGGTTTGCTGGTTTACTAATCCTTTTCGTTGTGAAATCTGAAAAAAGTTTTTATAGAACTCCTTTCCTTGGATGATCTGTCAACTGCTCAATCAATTACTTCTTCGAAATGCTAAAAAAAAAAAAAAAGATTTCTTGATTTTCTTTTATTAATATTTGTCCAGATTTATTCCTTTTGATTGATTTTATTCTTTCGGTAAATGCCGGGATTCATATTGAAAATAATAAGAAATCTAGGAATTAGAATCGTAAAAGTAAGAGTAAGAGTTGCCTTTCAACTCTTTTGGAATCAACACAAATCAAATAATGAAGAAATAGAATTGGGACATTATGTACATTACATATAGATAATTAATATCTAGATTAGATAATTAATATCTAGATATATAAATATAAGATTATATTATAGACTAATCTATATCTATATTAATCCTATATCTTTATACAGTACAACTTTATACACTAGAATAACAAATAAAGGATAGTATGATAGAAAGAAATCTATTTCTTTCTATCATACTATCGGATCTCATAGAATACTGCTAATTCTAGTCCGTTCCTTTCATCTAAGACGCAAAACAGGAATCCTTTTCATTTTTTTCTTCAATCATTGATATTGATAAGAACTAAGAAGTCAAGTTTCATTCAAATTAATCACCTTGACTAACTGTTTTTACGTATATTATAAGTAAAAAAGCAGTAGGAACTAGAATGAACAGTGCAGTCGCAATAAATGCAAGAATATTTACTTCCATAATCTCATCGTTTCGTTTTTCTTTACTTCGCAATAACTCGGGATTTAATCCCATAGAGATAATAAATCTTTCGCCTCTAAATTCAATGGGATGATTTCCATCTCGATGATATCGAGTCTGATCAATATCATGAATAACAATATCTGAGCTATCAAATCGATTCATCGTCGAGAATTGAATAGTATAACATAGAAAGATCGTTTATTCATACCGAATTCAAAAAATGGATTCTTGATTCAATTGAGAATTTCTTTACTTTACTTTATTTTTATTTATCATATTCTTATCATATTCTTTCTTTTCTATAAAATTTTCGCCTTCTTTGTACAATCATCTGACGAAGACCCACCTTTACACTTACATTGGTTACAACCAAACCCAAACAAACAATAGGAGCAAAACGGGTAAAGAGGCGTTAAGTTCTAAACTCCTTTTTTAATGATCTAATCTTATTGGAAAACAAAAAAATGTGATCAAGTCCCAATATAGTATAAAAAAATCGAATATTCTACCAAATTCATTTGTTTAGGATTTGTTTTTTTTTTCAGCAAAAATCCTTAAAACAAAATTATTCATTCCCTCTCTAATAGAAGTGGGATCCTTATTTTTATTTGATCTTTATTTTTTTAATACCCCCTTTCTTTGGTAATGAAATGCATAGAATATATTAAAACTTCAATGCGCAATTTGAATGAGATAGATTGTTTAAAATTAAAATTTTGAATTGAGATTACACAAAATTGGAACAAAAAAAAAAAAAAAATATATAAATAAGAACAATAAAAGAATAATAAAAGAATAATAATAATTAAGGATCCCCTTGGGAATGAAATTGTGCTATTTGCCCCCCTTTCGCAGAAAAGGGAGAGATGAATTGATGTATTTTTTTATTAGATTATTGGATTTGGATCCGTCGGGACTGACGGGGCTCGAACCCGCAGCTTCCGCCTTGACAGGGCGGTGCTCTGACCAATTGAACTACAATCCCGGGGAAATGCAATAAAGTGTACAGCATACATTTTCTTATGATTTCATTCAAACCCTTTACTATTTAGATTTGAAATTGGAATTGCCGCGTTGTAACAGAAACGGGAGTGATATATTGATATCCACATGGATATTCACTTTAGTTATAAAAGGGACAGGGATTACTAGTCATCTTTTCGTTATTTCAAATCAAAGTCGGATTGATAATAAAAAAAATCTTTCAATGAAAAAAGACTCTTTTTTTCTTTCCATTATTCTTTTTCTTAGACTTTATACTTACAAATCCTGATCTGAATCTAGATCATTAGCAAGATCATAATTTGTGAGAAAAAAAAAAAAAATAAAGCAAATCAAATAAAGAACAGGTAGAGATATATCAGAGATTTTTACTTTTTTTCCGTATCAGGCATTTCGAGAGAACAAAGGGGTTATATCATTTCATGGCGGATCAGTGAATTATTGGGCCGAGCTGGATTTGAACCAGCGTAGACATATTGCCAACGAATTTACAGTCCGTCCCCATTAACCGCTCGGGCATCGACCCGGGAAGAATCAATTCCAGACTTATTAATAATCCATGATCAACTTCCTTTCGTAATACCCTACCCCCAGGGGAAGTCGAATCCCCGCTGCCTCCTTGAAAGAGAGATGTCCTGAACCACTAGACGATGGGGGCGCGTTTGCCCGCCCGCCAGCATACTATGCTCATAGTATGAACAGTTTTTGAAATTGTCAATATAACGAAATGTTATGACTAAATTCGAAGAATCTTTCTGTCTTTCATGATTCCATAGAATTTTTTGATTCTTATATTCATGAAAGATTCATTCTAATTGTCATTATCCATTATAATTAATATAATTCATTTAAAATTAATATATCCATTATAGTAAATGAATTATATTAATTTATTTAGAATTTTTTTTTTAGAATTTATATTATTTAGTAATTTAATTTCTATTTTATATTTATTATTTATTTATTTAGAATATTTTTTATTAATTTATATATAATAAATTTATATATAATTATAATAAATTTATATATAATATTTATTTTTTAATATTTATTTTTTAATATTTATTTTTTATATTTTATATTTATTATTAATTAATATTTATTATTAATTTAAATTTTTTTGAATCTTTTATTTTATAAATCAAATAAAAAAAATCAAATAAATAAGACTTCTTTTTTTTTATTTAAAAAATTTGAATTTAAAAAGATTATTTGATTTTTTTTATATTATATCAATCAATATTATATAATATTGATTGATATAATATATTGATTGGAATATAAAGTTGGAGATGTCTTTTTAGAGCCCTTACTTTATCTAAATATCTAAATGAAAATGGAAGAATTGCTGATGAAAGTTTTCCTATTTATCTTTTATTATTTTATAGTTATTATTATACACTAAATTATATAAATTATATAATAATATATAATAATATAGATAATATAGATATAATATATAATAATAGATAAATATATAGATAAATATAACAAATATAAAATAATAAAAGATAAATAGGAAAATAGAGAATTATGAAAGTAATAAAGAGAGAAAAAAGCCTTTATTTTTTCAAGCCTTACTTGTTGTGTAATGTAACATAGTAATTAATTATCCTTTTTCAATCGGGAGAGATGGCTGAGTGGACTAAAGCGTCGGATTGCTAATCCGTTGTACGAGTTATTCGTACCGAGGGTTCGAATCCCTCTCTTTCCGGTTTCGGTGATGACTTTGGAATTTTTTTTATCTTTTCTTTAAAATTTAGCGAACCTTTTTTGTTTTATTTAATATTTAAAAATGTAGAATAGATAAAAAAATGCTAAGAACATTTAAAAATCAAGAAAAACCTTATTTTTTTTTATTCTTCACGTCCAGGATTACGTCCTGGATCATTAGATAAAAATCCAAAGATGAAGAGAGAAACAAAGAATATCACTACTGTGTAAACAAAGAGTTTGAGAGTAAGCATTATAAAATCTCCAAGATCTTTTTTTGGTTTAGAAAAAAAAAAAATAGATTCTCTATTTTTATACCACATATTCTATTTTAACACCAAGAAATGCAGTGGTTTCTAGAAATAGAAAAGACTTTTTCTTTTGTTAAATTCATTTGTATGTAATAAGAGTCGAGTCTTTCATTGCCAAAAAATTTCTTTCATACCTAAATTTAGATGTTTTTTTTCATAACTACAATTAGGGCTCTAATAGGATCTGGAATGGAAAAAAAAGTTCAGAATGAGAAAAAGTGGGATGATCCAGAATTCTCGCGTTTATACAATAACTTCAATGTTTGAATTAAGAGTTTATACTATAAGACTTATCTGATCTTATCAATTGTTATAATTTTTTTTTTTTCGAATAAATCATGAATTATTCTAGAACAATATTAAAGATCTCATCGAAAACTTACAGCAGCTTGCCAAACAAAGGCTAATAGAAAAAAGAGTACAGGGATTACTGGCATAACATCTACGATTGGATTCAAAAAGGCGTAGGCTTCGGGCAATTTTGTAAAGAAAAAATTGCTTGAAAAAATGGCAGAATTAAAACAGATACAAATTAAACTAAAAATATTAAGCATAACAAGCATTTTTTTTTTGAAAATAATTGTATTTTGACTGAGTTATTAATATATTATTGATATAAAAATTGATAGAAAATAAAGCAAGGTAGACCAAAAACCCTTCTTTATTAAACTAAACTCACCCAATCAAAAATCCTTCAATTCTCAAATCAAAAAAGAATAGAGGAAATCATATTTTTTATACAATATCTTAATTGAATTATATATTATGATCAATAAATTCAGTTTAATTCTATATCTACATATACAAAAATCTTAACAACAAGCTAATATATTTTCTAAATTTTTTGATAGGAATTGACGAAGAACCAATACCAATATTAATTTTTATTAGTGTTGAATAGAAAATATAAATGGGGCGTGGCCAAGCGGTAAGGCAACGGGTTTTGGTCCCGCTATTCGGAGGTTCGAATCCTTCCGTCCCAGCTATTCTATATAAAAAACTATAGAAAAATATAAAAAAATGGGATCCTTCCTTATTTGATTCATCATCCCTCATATAACATATAATTGGGGAAGTAGATAGGAGTTCATTAGTAATGGAAGATATCAATTTCAACGCCTACGCCTGTTAAAATCTCATTAACAAACAAAGAAAATACATATATATGTATTTTCTTTTAACTAACCTCATTTTTTTTTTTTCAGATATTTTGTCTTTGGCTTTAACTTTAATGAAGAATTCTAAATCTATCTAAAAATCGAGACAGGGTTGATTCATATATCCTATTCACTTTACTTTGGGAAAAAATTTGAAAAAGACTCAAGTCGAGTCAAATAAACTACTAAAAAAATGAAGAAATGCTTATATGTATGTATTCTTAGCATTTTTTGATTAACACCTTTGTTTTGTTTCTATTTTTGGAATGTAAAAAAAATTCATCATCCCTTACGTAATTTCAATATTTAACTTAGAATATCCATAATTAATTCCAGCGACAATTCTTTAGTCTATCTAATAAATAAGATGTAAATAAGATGACCCTCTAGTATTTCGATACTGATTTTATCACTCAGTATCAAAGAATAACAACTTCAAATTTTCCTTACATCAGTCTTTTTTATCCACTACTGTACTAAAAAAAATTGGATTTTTTTTTTAACCTATTTATTTGTTTTAAATCGTTGATGGTTTAATCCGAATTTGAATATGGGGGTTCTTTCTCTCTTATGATGATAAAATATGTTTCTTATTGTAAAACAAAATTTTATTCAAATAATGATATCGAGATAGGCAATTTTAAAATTAAATCTTTTTAAGGATTTTTTATGAGTTCTTGGGACTCGAAGAAATGTGAGATAGACGAATCTGTTCTATGGAGTCACTTGAAGATTCAAAAAGATCTTATTTCTTTGTCTTATTTCTAATATTAGAATTGTAAATAAAAAAATATTCATACAATAAAATATGGGGTTAAGTTAAATTGAATTCTTTCTGACACTTCTTCAGAAATTAACCAATAGAAGTTAAATTTTTAGATTACTATGTACCGGTTGAATCAATGACTATTCACGATTCTATAATTGAATCAATTACATACTAGTTCAAAACTAAGGAATGTTATGGTAAAACTTCGTTTGAAACGATGTGGTAGAAAGCAACGTGCGACTTGAAGGACACGATCGGCTGTGGATTCTTACATCCACCCTATTAATATTATATAGTAATATTATATAGCATATAGTAATAGTATATAGGAATGAGGGTGCTCTTAGCTCGACATCGTTTGTTCTGTTATACACTAGAGCCTTCATTTTTTGTTGGGTTGTAATGTAAATAGTACATGGTGGAGCTCGAGTAGAAAGGATTGATTTCTTTCTTAGGGGCAAGAATCTAGGGTTAGTACTAATCAATAAGTTGGAACAACTTCGTAAGTATATTTTCGATATCGAAATAGAAAGAATCCAATTCGAGCAAGTTTAAAATCCAAGAAAAAGTTTGTTGGAATTACCAAAATTCTTTTGATTAAAAAATAAAGTGTATCACGCAGGAATCAATCGTTAGTCCGATTCTTTGATAGAAAAAAAATCACAAAAAGTGGTATGTTGCTGCCATTTTGAAACGATTAAAGATCACCGAAGTAATGTCTAAACCCAACGATTCAAGGCAAACATAAAGGATCCTGGAACAAGTAAATACCGTTTTCAATTGTCTCAACAATTAGATTAGAATGAAGAATCAAAAATAGATTATAAAAGAAAGAAACAAAAATAAAGGGGATTAGAGATCACTCAATAAATGAAATGCCTAAAGGGTTCCCTTTGAGCTATTTGAAAGTTATCCAACTTGAGTTAGGAGGGTACAGATGATTTTTTTCTTTTTTGGTAAACAAAAATAAGAAGAAAAGGGACTTAAATCATAGTTTAATTGATTTGATGATTTTATGGATCTATTTGACACTATAATTCTATACATATATAGAACTTCGAATCATTTTTCTCGAGCCGTACGAGGAGAAAACTTCTTATACGTTTCTACGGGAGGGGTCTTTTTTTTTCTACTTCTATCCCAATGAGTCGTTTATCGAATCGTTGCAATTGATGTTCGATCCCGAAGAGAAGGAAGAGATCTTCGGAAAGTGGGGTTTTATGATCCGATAAAAAATCAAACCTATTTAAATGTTCCTGCTATTCTATATTTCCTTGAAAAAGGCGCTCAACCTACAGGAACTGTTCATGATATTTTAAGAAAGGCGGGGGTTTTTACGGAACTTCGCCTTAATCAAACGCAATTTACTTAATGAAATACAGGGTGTGGGTAATTCGTATACATATATAGCTTTCTATAACCTTTTCTCTACTATCCCCCCCTCTCTTGTTCTATTCATACTCTATTCATACCTATTTTTTTTCTTCATTGTGTATTTTTTTTTTTTCAATATATTCACATTCATATTGACAACAGTGTATCAAATAAATATAATCCGATCTGAGGTAATTGGATCTTATCTGTGGATCTATTTATCCCCGTTCCATGGATTTGGTTTTTTCTTCATTCAAGTGATGGGTTTCTTGGATTTGTTGTGATACAAAAGTTTTTTTTGATTGAAAAAAATGTATAAAAAAATGTTATTGTTATAGTTATAAAAAATATAGTTATAAAAAAGTATTTTTCTATATTTCTATATTTATATAAAAATATA